CCAATTGAAGGTGAAATAATATAAAAATTGGATATTTCTCGTCGACCCAATTATTTCATTTATTCACTTGATTTTTTTCTATCCATCGCCTATTAATATAATATTAATATAATTGGATAGCAAAAAATTATAGGATAGCAAAAAATTATATCAAATTATCTCAATAAATCTATTTTCATCGTTAGAGAACATAGTATTCTAGGCTAACAAAAAAATATATAAATAGAGCAAAAGAGGCGGGAGGGGGGGGGGAATAAATATAGTAGAAAAAAGCTATACTTAGACAAAACTATATACAAATGGCCCACCCCCTCTTCTCTTTTTTTCATTAATTAATTTTCCTTTGATTAAGACAAAATTCTGTAAAACCCCCTGACTTCTTTAAAATATCATAAACAGTTTCTGTAGGTTGAGCGCCCTTTTCAAGAAAATATAGAATAACAGGAACATTTAAATAGGTTTGATTATTTATCGGATCATAAAAACCCACTTTCCGAAGATCGTTTCCTTCTCTTCGAGATCGAACATCAATTGCAACGATTCGATAAATGGCTCATTGGGATAGATGTAGATGAACTAGAACCCCCCCCCCTAGAAACGTATACGAAGTTTTCTCCTCGTACGGCTCGAGAAATTAGAAGATGTGCTTATGTATACAACCCGAATGTTAAATAGATCTATAAAAGCAAATAAATTAGACTATGATTATTTAATACTTTTTTATTCTTCTTTTTCTTTATGAAAAAAAAAAACCATTTGTATTCTCATAACTCAAGTTGAGTAACTCTGAAATAGCTCAAAAGAGAAACCCTAGGCATTTGATTTTTTGAGTGGTCTATAACCCCTTTTTGTTTGTCTCGTTTAGAATCTATTTTGACCCCTCATTCTTAATTCTTGATCTAGTTGTCGAGACAATTGAAAAAGAGTATTTCCTTGTTCCAAGATATTTTATCTTTACCTTGAATCATTGGGTTTAGACATTACTTCGGTGATTTTTAATCGTTTCAAAATGGCAGCAACATGCCCCTTTTTATGATTTATTTTTCTATCAAAGAATTATAAACGGTTGATTCCCGCATGATAAACTTTTGATCAAAAGAATTTCACTAATTCTAACAAATTTTTCTAAATTTGAAACTTGCTCGAATTGGATCCTTTCTATTTCTAGATAGAAAATAGACTACACTTACGAAGTTCTTCCAACTTATTAATTGGCACTAACCCTAGATCCTTGACCCTGAGAAATGAATCAATCCTTTCTACTCGAGCTACATCACGTACTGTTTAGACTACAACCCAACAAAAAATGAGGATTCGAGTGGAACAGAACCAAGAATGTCGAGCCAAGAGCACCTTCATTCCTATATAATAAAAATGGTGGGTGTAAGAATCCACAACTGATTATGTCTGTCAAGTCGCACGTTGCTTTCTACCACATCGTTTCAAACGAAGTTTTACCATAACATTCCTCTACTTTGGAACGGATATGTAATTGATTCAATTATGGAATCATGAATAGTCATTTGTTCGGTCGTTACAGTCCTTACGTAGGAATCTATATTTTTCTTCTTTTTCTTTTTTTTCTATGAATCTGAATCGGCGGTTTGGTTTCTAAAGAAATCTTAGCAAGAATTCCATTTTATCCCTGATTTTTATCGGATGAATGGAATATATAATAGTTTTATTTTATTTATATATTTCTACATATTTTAAAAATAGTAGGAAGAAAAAAGTGCTTTTTATTGAATCTACATTGCATCTTCAAATAAGATGACAGGGTAGATTCAACAACCTTAGACTTCTTCAAATATCAAATATACTCCTAAGAAATCATTAAATTTTAATATTTATTATATTAAATTGAAAAAATAACTATCTCGATATCACTATTTGAATAAAGTTTTACTAAAGATGGCATTTGATCATCATAAATAATCCATCTTTGAATTAAACCAAACCTCGGTGATTAAAAAAAGAAAAATATAGATAGCTAGAAAAAGAACTCCATTTCTTTTTTTTTTCAAAAAAAAAGCCCTATCACTGAAATAGAACGACAATTATACATTAAGCATTTCTTCATTTTACGTGTAGCGCAGTTTCTTTGACGTAGGTTCGGTTCCATAATTTTTTTATTTAAAAAAAAGGGGGAATAGAATATAGGATGTATGAATTACCCCTTGGATTGTTTCTTAATCCGATTTGATTTGTACAATCACAGTTATTGAAATTACTATCTTACATTGTTGATTAACTCTTATTATATGGTATATGGGATGTAAGGATTTTCAAAGTAACTGACTTAAACTTCATTGCAACCCCTTTTGGCTTTCTTTGTTTCCAATTCTTGGAATGGAATTCCATGTTCCTATCTTACCTGGATCGCAAATGGATTCATTTCTATCTGTATATATCTTATTGGAACTCCATTTTTGAAAAAAAAAAATATATGATTCAAAGAAGAATATAATCATTAAAAATCAGAAAGAAGAATCCCAGAATATCCAATATTCTACTAAGTTAGATATTTCAAAAAAAACAAACTTTCTTTATTCTGTCTTTATTCTGATAATAGATATTTCTATTTAATAGGTATTCCCTGGGACGGAAGGATTCGAACCTCCGAATAGCGGGACCAAAACCCGTTGCCTTACCACTTGGCCACGCCCCATTTCGATTTCTATTCAATACTAATAAACACTAGTATTCTTTGTTCGTCAATTCCAGTCCAAATATTTATAGACTCTATTATTCCTAGGATTTTTACATGTGTAGATATAGAATAAAACTGAATTTATTGATCATTACATATAATTCAATTAAGATATTGTATAAAAGTATGATTTCTTCTATGATTTCTTCTATTCTCTTTTCTTTTGAGAATTGAAGGATTTTTGATTGGGTGAGTTCAAAGAAGAATTTTTTAGTATACCTTACTTTTTTTTTTTCATTTTTACAGGATATCAATTATCAATAAGAATAACTCAATCAAAATACAATTATCTCCAAGTCCAATAAAAAAAAAATGTTTGTTATGCTTAATATCTTTAGTTTGACCTGTATCTGGCTTCATTCCACCCTTTATTCGAGTAGTTTTTTCTTAGGCAAATTGCCCGAGGCCTACGCTTTTTTGAATCCAATCGTCGATGTTATGCCAGTAATACCTGTTCTCTTTTTTCTCTTAGCCTTTGTTTGGCAAGCTGCTGTAAGTTTTCGATGAGATTTTTAATACTGTACTAGACATGATTTATTCGAAAAAAAAAATTCTAACAATGAATAAGATCAGGTAAGTCTGTCTTACAGCATGAACCCTCGATTCAAATAATTCTTAGATAGCTACAAGAAATCCGATCCACCCTCTTTACTTTACTCATTCTGATTCTTTTTCATTTATTGAAAAACCCTTTTTTTTAGAGTCATCCGAATATGGAAAAAGGCGTTTTTTTGTAATGAAAGACTCGCCTCTTATTTTATTCCAAATGAATTTTTGAAAATTCTTTTTTATTTCAAGAAACCATTTCATTTATTGGTGTCAAAATAGGATATGTGGTATAAAGATAGAGAATCTATTCTCTTTTTTTTTTTCAAAAAAAAAAGATCTTGGAGATTGTGTAATGCTTACTCTCAAACTTTTTGTTTACACAGTAGTGATATTTTTTGTTTCTCTCTTCATCTTTGGATTCCTATCGAATGATCCAGGACGTAATCCTGGACGTGAAGAATAAAAAAAGCCTTTCTTTTTTTTTTTTTTACTTGCTTCATTTTTCAATGTTCTTAGAATTTTATCTATTGCACATCCTTAACTATTATATTAGTTAAAAAAAAATATATTAGTTAAAAAAAAAAACAAAGGATTCGAAAAAAAAAGAAAGAAAATAGCAAGTCATGGACGTAAACGGAAAGAGAGGGATTCGAACCCTCGGTACGAAAAACTCGTACAACGGATTAGCAATCCGACGCTTTAGTCCACTCAGCCATCTCTCCCAATTGAAAAAGGATAATTATTATGTTACATTACACAAAAAATAAGGAGATAATAACTTCTTTATCTCTCAATATTATTTGAAAATATTGATATATACAACTTTACTGTATACTACTTTTATAAGCAATCTCTTTTAGATAAAGAAAAGGATCGAAAGATATATTTTGAATAAAAAAATAAAAAAAAACCGCTTTTTACGAATTTTTCCGAAAAAAGGCTTTTTTCATTTCACGGCCTGGCCTGGTCAGTACCTAGCCGGGCCTTTTTTTTGTTCCAAATCATAGATAAAATGATTTGTTTGAAAACAAAAATACTTGTTATGTTATTGAAATACAGAAGAACGACTCTTTCCATTCCTATAATTAGAATATGGAATTCCATTCGATAGAATCAAAGTGTCATTTCTTTTTTTATTATTATATTTCTTTTCTTCTTTTATTTACTTACTTATTTTTTTACTTTCTACGTTAACTTTAACGTAAAAAAAGGAACTGTGGATTGTTGTGCAATGCATTCTTATGTCATAAAATCAATAATTTTATTGAGCCCTATCTGTCAAAAATCCTCCATCAAAAGAAAGAACTTGTTATTTTTTTATTTTAAATAAAATATTTTTTTTTATTAGGGTTACTCTTTTACTAATCTGATTAAGTCTACCAAAACACACCAATGCTATAAATTTCATCATTCTTTTTGATCCTATCTTGATTACGTTCGATTAACTTTACCTTTTTTGTTCGACAAAAGGTTTATTTATATACAATAATCCCATTGTAGCGGGTATAGTTTAGTGGTAAAAGTGTGATTCGTTTTATTAATCCCTTTTCTAGTTAAGGGGTCCCTCGGTTTGATTCATATTCCGAACAAATTTTTTTTTCTTAAAAGGATTGAATCCTTTACCTCGCAATGAAGGATTCGAGGAAGAATATACATTCTCGTGATTTGTATCCAAGGGTCAATTAAAAATTGAAAAATTGGATTATTAAAATGAAATTAAATTGCGAAACATAATTAATTT